GGATAAATGGTTAGGGGGTAAAATGGGCCTTTTTTTTATTGGGGATAGAGGGACTTGAACCCTCACGATTTCTAAAGTCGACGGATTTTCCTCTTACTATAAATTTCATTGTTGTCTGTATTGACATGTAGAATGGGACTCTATCTTTATTCTCGTCCGATTAATCAGTTCTTCAAAAGATCTATCAGACTCGGGAGTGAATGATTTGATCACTGAATATTCGATTCTTCCTTCAACTTGGAATCGATTCACAATAATTCTTAAATTTTTCATATAAAAAAATAAGGATTCGAGTCGTGATTAATTATTTGATATTTCAGTATGTATACGTATGTATACAGGGTCATCTTTTCTGTAGTTTCGATAGAAGGATTCGATTCCTCTACCAATGCAGTCAACTCCATTTGTTAGAACAGCTTCCATTGAGTCTCTGCACCTATCCTTTTTTGATTCTCGCTTTCTGAACCCTTGTTTTCTGAACACAGGATTTGGCTCAGGATTGCCCATTTTTAATTCCAGGGTTTCTCTGAATTTGGAAGTTACCACTTAGTAGGTTTCCCTACCAAGGCTCAATCCAATCAAGTCCGTAGCGTCTACCAATTTCGCCATATCCCCCTTATGAGGCCGAGATCTCATTGTGATCCCCCCTCTTATGTTGGAACCCTTGAATTCATTAGATACTGATTCCTATATCGAAAAAGTGTCTGCTCCTATTTCTTACCCATCTTCTTTCATCTCTATCGGTGGGCCAGTATTTGGTCCAATCAGAAATGATTCTATCATTGATGTATCTGCAATTCAATATGGATGGATATATCCCACATATACATGTCTCTCTCCCTCTCATTTTTCCCGCGCGATTGGGAATACTGGAACGGTCGATATTCATTCTTCTTTTTTTTCGTCCTATCTCCTCCCTTTCCGAATGAAACCAGAGGAATGTCTCATTATGATCTGAATTGCATTCTTATCTTATCCTTTCCTTAGGACCGATCCGCTCTAATCTAATAGAATTTAGAATTAATAGAATCTGCTATAACTAATATGGATATAGTTATATATAATTATTTCAAATGTAATATTTTGCATTTAAAGAAAAAAAAATTCGAAATCAAAGAAATAGAAATTTCTAATAATAAAATTTCTAATCTAATCTAATAATAATAGAAAATATAACAAGAATTCATAGAATGGTAATATAAATCACTCGAATTTTCAATAAAAATTCTATATAGTTATAGTTATATTATAATATATAAGAATATTCTTATGATATTAATTAATCATTTTTAATGGAATAGAATTCGATTCTTCATTCTATTAATATTAATTATTATATAGTTAAGATTCCGGTAGTTTACCGAATTCCTATGCACTATTTCTGTTATGTGAGCCCGCTTAGCTCAGAGGTTAGAGCATCGCATTTGTAATGCGATGGTCATCGGTTCGATTCCGATAGCCGGCTTTTCTCTATTTGTCCGATTTTTTCCATGATTGATAATGTCTCCTTGAGATCAAGGAATATTGAAAAGACTCCTCCCTTTTTTCTTTTACAAATGTCGGGTCACCGATCTATTATGTCGTGGGAACTTACAACTATGAATAAAAAACTGATTGGAGCAGTGAAATCTCTACAGAACAAATCAAGAAAAGGATCCTTAACTTCCTATATATACAAAATAATCCGGATATTGATACAATTCATCATTCTTCTTTGTAGTATTTCAGTAGATTTATCTTCGTTTATCGTTTAGTTCAGTCTGACTTAGGTTTATTCTGTAAAATGAAATTTCAATAAAATAAATAAAAAAAAAGGGGGGGGAGTCTTTATGTCTCGTTACCGAGGGCCTCGTTTCAAAAAAATACGCCGTCTGGGAGCTTTACCGGGACTAACTAGTAAAAGACCTAGACCGGGAAGTGATCTTAGAAACCAATCGCGTTCCGGGAAAAGATCTCAATATCGTATTCGTCTAGAAGAAAAACAAAAATTGCGTTTTCATTATGGTCTGACAGAGCGACAATTGCTTAGATATGTTCGTATAGCTGGAAAAGCCAAAGGGTCAACAGGGCAGGTTTTACTACAACTACTTGAGATGCGTTTGGATAACATCCTTTTTCGATTGGGTATGGCTTCGACCATTCCTGGAGCCAGGCAATTAGTTAACCATAGACATATTTTAGTTAATGGTCGTATAGTAGATATCCCAAGTTATCGCTGCAAACCCCGAGATATTATTACTACGAGAGATGAACAAAGATCCAGAGCTTTGATTCAAAATTATATTGATTCATCCCCCCACGAGGAATTGGCAAAACATTTGACTTTTCACTCATCCCAATATAAAGGATTAGTAAATCAAATAATAGATAGTAAATGGATCGGTTTGAAAATCAATGAGTTGCTAGTCGTAGAATATTATTCTCGTCAGACTTGAACCTAACTAAAATAACAAAGCTTCGGACAATTTTGCCCCCCCTTTTTCGCCAAAGTCAAGTAAAT